TCCCTTTTTGTCGAACAAAGCAATCAGACATATTGATCTTATATTATTTTTTTGTTTTATATCATTTTATATCATAGGAATGGAATAAATCCGTATTTTTATGTTTTATCGTGTTTCAATTACAAGTACTTTTTTTGTCAAATAAATCATTTTTATTCCATATTCATGGGAATAAAAAGAGCCCGACTAGATACTTGCCGGGCTCTTTAGCTGTAAAAAAATTAGCTGTAAAAAAAGAAATTAAAAAATAAAATAAAAATAATAAAAAATAATATAAATATATATATATAATAATGAATGAATAGAAATTAAATAGAAAAAAAGAGACTTCTCTCTTTTTTTTTTTCAAGCTTCTTCTTGTTTATGTGATATAACATAAACAAAGTCATTCTATTTTTTTCAATTGGGGAGAGATGGCTGAGTGGACTAAAGCGTCGGATTGCTAATCCGTTGTACAAATTTTTGTACCGAGGGTTCGAATCCCTCTCTTTCCGTTTCCGTTGCTGATTTGGTATTTTTTTCTTTTGAACTCTTTGGTTGTTTGATTTTTTATTTATATTTATATAGTTAAAGATATAAAATTATTTATATAGTTAAAGATATAAAATAGATAAAATCCTAAAAATATTCGAAAATCAAATACAAGCAAAAAAAAACACAAAATACATTTTTTTTATTCTTCACGTCCCGGATTACGTCCTGGATCGTTAGATAGGAATCCGAATATGAAAAGAGAAACGAAGAATATCACTACCGTGTAAACAAATAGTTTTAGAGTAAGCATTATAAAATCTCCAAGATAATTAAAAAAACGACAAAGAAAGAGAATAGATTCTCTTATATTAAAGATTTTCTTCCTTTTAATACTAAGTTTCTAAAAAATGAATTGATTTTTAGGTATATATGAGTTTTGGAAATGGACTTGGTTTGTAATAAGAATCGAGCTTTTTATTACTATTACAATAATTACTATTACAAAAAATCCTCTTTCATATCTGCAATATAGGTATTATGTTGGTGATGGGCTCAAATCTAATAATAGAATTCGGATTTTTCAATTGAAAAACATAGATGAGGATATGATCCGTATTTTTTTCGTATATACCCAAAAATTTCAATATTGGAATCGAGAATTCACACTGTAAAACTTATCTGATCTTTTAAATTATTAAAATGTTCGCATTTTCGTTTTCTAAAAAATTCTGAATTTTTTTAAGACATTACTCAAATTAAAGATCTCATCGAAAACTTACAGCAGCTTGCCAAACAAAAGCTAAGAGAAAAAAGAGTAAAGGTATTATTGGCATAATATCTACAATTGGATTCAAGAAAGCGTAGGCTTCGGGCAATTTTGCCGAGAAAAAACTACTTGAATAAAGGACGGAGTGAATACAAATACAGACAAAACTAAAGATATTAAGCATAATAAACATTTTGTTCTTTAAGAAAATATAAATTATTTTTGCTTTTTTGAATTAGAATTTGATTTCTTATTGTATTTTTTTATTATATATATTAAAAAATAAAAAAATACAATAAGAAATCAAATAAATTAATATTATATGAATAAAACTAAAAAAAAATGAATCAAATAAGATAAAACCTGTCAAAATCCTTCTTTGATTTGAACTTATCTAGTTCACAAAATCTTTTATTCTGAAATAGAAGAAATCATACTTCTATACAATATCTTAATTGAATTCTATGTAATGATCAATAAATTTAGTTTTATGCTATGTATATATATACATACGCATATAAAAATCCTAGCAACAATTTTTTCTATAGAAATTTAGGAACTGGTGGAATTGACGAACAATCAATATCAATAATAGTGTTTATTAGTGTCAAATCGAAAATGGGGCGTGGCCAAGTGGTAAGGCAACGGGTTTTGGTCCCGCTATTCGGAGGTTCGAATCCTTCCGTCCCAGAGTATATGCATTCCTGATGTATATTAATGTGTATCATATTTGAATACAAATTTTATATCAAAATCGTTTCTAATCTAAATTGACTTACTTTCGAAGATGTAGATTTAAAAACAAGTCGATTTTTTAATGGAATCATTGTAGATTAACGAATTATATATATAATAATAATTTTTTCATATTTATTTTCGAATATTTTTTTGAAAAAAATCCCATTTTTTCTACTTTACAAATTTTTAATACAATATTTAGTTAATTTCCATTTTTTTACGTCTTTACTTTCATTTTCATTATTATCATATAGAATAAAAACCCAGACGTAAAAAGGAAAAATTATTATATATCGATTGAATCAATGACTATTCACGATTCCATAATGGAATCAATTACATACTGGATCCAAGCTAAAGGAATGTTATGGTAAAACTTCGTTTAAAACGATGTGGTAAAAAGCAACGTGCGACTTGAAAGACATGATTAGATTAGCTGTGGATTCTTACATCCGCCATTTTCCTAGTATATAGAAATCAATATGCTCTTGGCTCGACATCATTTGTTCTGTTCCACTAGAACTTCTTATTTTGGGGACAGGAAAGGGGGTTGATGATGTAAATAGTACATGATGGAGCTCGAATTTATTCATTTCTCAGGGGCAAGTATCTAAGGTTAGTGAAAATTAATAAGTTAGAACAACTTCGTAAGTATTTTTTTGATAGAAAAATCGAAAGGATCCAATTTGAGCAAGGTTAAAAAAAATTGTTGGAATTAGTCAAACTATTTCGATAAAAAGTGTATCCGCGGGAATTAACCCTCTATTTGTTTGTATCATTCTTTCAGAGAAAGAAAAAAATGGTATGTTGCTGCCATTTTTTTGAAAAGATTTAAGATTTCCGAAGTAATGTCTAAACCCAATGATTCAAAGAAAATCGAAAAGATCATGGAACAAGTAAATACCATTTTCAAATTGTCTCATTAATTCTATTAGAAATTAGAATTCGAAAAAAATTCAAAAAAAATAGATTATAAAGACGGTCAACAAAAGGGGGTAGAGACCACTCAATAAATGAAATAGCTAAGGGGTTTATTTTCTTTTAGTTATTTAAGAATTATCCAATTTGAGTTATGGGGTTACAAATATGAGGAGTTTTTTTTCAGAAAGAAAATATGAAAAAAACACTTAAGTCATAGTTTCATTGATTTTATAATTTTATGGATTCATTTGACATTTCATTTTGATACATACATATAATTTGAAATTTTCCCGAGCCGTACGAGGATAAAACTTCTTATACGTTTCTAGGGGGGGTCCATTATTCATCTATATCTATCCCAATGAGCCGTTTATCGAATCGTTGCAATCGATGTTCGATCCCGAAGAGAGGGAAGAGATCTTAGGAAAGTAGGTTTTTATGATCCAATAAAGAATCAAACCTATTTAAATATTCCTGTTATTCTACATTTCCTTGAACAAGGTGCTCAACCTACAGGAACTGTTCAGGATATTTCAAAAAAGGCAGGTGTTTTTATGGAACTTAACTCGGATCAACAAATGAAATTCAATTAATAAAATAAAAAAGGGGGGTGCAGATGACTTCTATATAGATTTATAAAACTCTTTTTTATTTTATCCCCCCCTACTCTCTTGTTATCTTCATACCTCATTTTTTATTTCTTTTTGTTTATATAGAATGTTATTTTTTATAGCCAAAAAAATAAATGAAATTTTCATCTATTTTCAAAACAAAATGAAAAAATGTATAAAGATAAAAGATAGAATATAGGAAAAAGCAAATGAATAATAACTAAATGAAGTAATTCGACTTATAAATACATTATCCCTGAAGTGATATTTTTTCATTATTTTTTTTATTATTGAATTTGATTATCATTTATTCTTAATATCTACTCGCTCTTTATTATTATTATCAGTTACTAATCCTAGTTATCGGATTTATAGACTTTTTTTATTTTTGATAAGAAATACATAAGATAGAATATAATATTAAAAATAGAATATTTCTTTTATTTTTCATCCAATGACTATTCATCTATTCTATTTTTATGTAAATAGAGGAAAAAACTCTATGGAAAAATGGTGGTTCAATTCTATGTTGTTTAATAGGAAGTTAGAATACAGGTGTGAATTAAATAAATCAATGGATAGTCTCGGTCCTATTGAAAGTACCGGTGTAAGTGAAGAAGACCAAAAAATTTTAACCGATATGAATAAAAAAATGCATAGTTGGAATCATAATTCTAGTTACAGTTATTTTGATTATTTCGTAGGTGTCAGAAACATCCAGAATTTAATATCTGATAAAACTTTTTTAGTTAGAGATAATAATAGGAATAGTTATTCCATATATTTAGATATTGAAAATCAAACTTTGGAGATTGATAATGATCAGCCTTTCTTAAGTGAACAGGAAAGTTTTTTTTCTAGCTATATGAATAATGTTTCTAAGAGTGATAACAATCATTACATGGATGATACTAAATATAATTTGAATAATAACATTAATAGTTGCATTGATAGTTATCTTTATTATCAAATCTGTATTGAGAGTTTCATTTTAGGTGATAGTGACAAATACAATGAGAGTTCTTTTTATAGTTACATTTTTGATAAGGGCAGAAATTCTAGTGAAAGCAAGAATTTGAGTTCTAGTATAATAACTAGCCCGAATGATACAAATGATCATAATTCTACTTTTGGAGAAAGTTCTAATAATTCCGATGAAATTGAAAAATATAAGCATTTATGGCTTGAATGTGAAAATTGTTATGGGTTAAATTATAAAAAATTTTTTAAATCAAAAATGAATATTTGTGAACACTGTGGACATCATTTGAAAATGAGCAGTTCCGATAGAATCGAACTTTTGATTGATCCAGGTACTTGGAATCCTATGGATGAAGACATGATTTCTCTGGATCCCATTGAATTTCATTCAGAAGAAGAACCTTATAAAGATCGTATTGATTCTTATCAAAGAAAAACAGGATTAACTGAGGCTGTTCAAACAGGTACGGGTCAACTAAATGGTATTCCTGTAGCAATTGGAATTATGGATTTTCAGTTTATGGGGGGTAGTATGGGATCCACAGTAGGTGAGAAAATCACCCGTTTGGTAGAATATGCTACCAATCAACTTTTACCTCTTATTCTGGTATGTGCGTCTGGAGGAGCACGTATGCAAGAAGGAAGTTTGAGCTTGATGCAAATGGCTAAAATCTCTTCTGCTTTATACGATTATCAAACAAATAAAAAGTTATTTTATGTATCAATCCTTACATCTCCTACTACAGGTGGGGTAACAGCTAGTTTTGGCATGTTGGGGGATATCATTATTGCTGAACCAAATGCTTATATTGCATTTGCGGGTAAAAGAGTAATTGAACAAACATTGAATAAGGCAGTACCCGAAGGTTCGCAAGCGGCTGAATATCTATTTCAAAAAGGCTTATTTGATTCAATCGTACCGCGTAATTTTTTAAAGGAAGTTCTGAGTGAGTTATTTCAATTCCATAATTTCTTTCCTTTGACTAAAAATCAAAAATGAAAAAATACTAAGAATAAGAAAAGTCAAAGGGTTTATTATCATATATATGTATATGTTTGTTTCTTTTCGAATATAGAAGGTTAAATCAATTAATATATTTTGTTCTACATATAGAGTCTACATATATATTTAATTATATAAATTGACTTAGCTATAATCACTAGAATTCCTATATACTTATACTAAGTATATAGGAATTCTAGTGATTATATACTATCCAAATACAAAATAAATAAAAAATAGAAAATAATAATAATATATGTATATATAAGGTACAAATTGTAAATAGAGGTACCCATTTTATGATAAACTTTCCTTCCATTTTGGTTCCTTTAGTGGGTCTAGTATTTCCGGCAATTGCAATGGCTTCTTTATTTCTCCATATTCAAAAAAACAAGATTTTTTAGATACGGTCAGTAGGGACAAATCTCATATATTTTTTTCGATCTGGAAACAATTCGATGAATTCATCTCAAAAGTTTACATTAAAATAGTGCAAAGTTAATTTAATATTTTTTATTTAAATTTAAATAGAATAAAAGAAATTGATTATATTATAATTATAAATAGGATAAAAGAAATTGATTATCATTTTGCGATTAGAACATATACTGGTATATCTTATAACGGGGTCTCGAAAACTAAGCAATTACTTTTGGGCCTTTATCATTTTATTAGGCTCATTAGGATTGTTATCGGTCGCTGTTTTCAGTTATCTTGGTATGGATTTTTTCTTTTTGTCCGAGGAAATTAGTGATTTTCCACTTATTCTGGACTTTCTTTATTTTCCATTTATTCCACAAGGGGCCACGATGTGTTTCTATGGAATCGCAGGTTTGTTTATTAGTCTTTATTTGTGGTGCATTATTTTGTGGGATGTAGGTGGTGGTTATGATATCTTCGATAAAAAAGAGAAAAAAGTATGTTTTTTTCGTTGGGGATTTCCCGGAAAAAATCGTCGTATTATTCTCGAAATACCTCTGGAAGAGATCCAATCCATCAGAATATTACCAACAGTTCAAAAAGGGGGTATTTTAAATCGTACCCTTACTTATGATATCATTTATATGGAAACCATAGAACAGGGATTTATTCCCTTGACTCGCATTGAAGATGATTTGATTCCACCACAAATTGCACATAAAGCTAGCGAAGTATCTAGATTGTTGGGTGTACCTCTTTTGTACTGACAAGAATTGGAATTCACTAGAAATTGTACAAAAAGTTTCAGAATTGTCCTATTTATTTACCGATTGAAATATTTTGAAAAAAAAAAAAGAAACTTTTTTTTTTCAAAATATTTCAATTTTTATAGATAAAGCATTATTTGGTTTCCAAATTCGACTATTATATTCATAACCGGAAGTGCTCTTTCGTGTATTCATAAAAAGAAATATTTTTTTCTTGATTTGAATTGACAGTGAATTCTTTCGATTTCTTATTCGATTTACATATTCTTTCTAAATTAAACAATGCAAGGACTAACTCTCGAATTGCAACTAAAAAAATGAGAGAATATAATATAGATTTTTATATATAAGCTCTATGACTTGTAATAGACTTATTCTTGATAGAAAGATTATTATCATATAGAGTTGAGGAATGAGATGAAATTGAGTTCATTAAAGAGGAAAAATGAAAAAAAAGAAAACATTTATTCCCCTTCTATATCTTACATCTATAGTCTTTTTGCCCTGGTGTATTTCTTTCACATTTAAGAAAAGTCTGAAATCTTGGTTTATTAATTGGTGGAATATTAGGCAATCCGAAATTTTCTTGAATGATAGTCAAGAAAAGAATATTCTAAAAAAATTTATTGAATTTGAGGAACTGTTTTTGTTAGATGAAATGTTAAAGGAATGTCCGGAAACACATCTACAAAATCTTCGTACTGAAATCTATAAAGAAACAATCCAGTTAATCAAAACGTATAACGAAGATCATATGAATACGATTTTGCACTTCTCTACCAATATAATCTGTTTCTTTATTCTAAGCGGTTATTCTATTCTTGGTAATCAAGAACTTGTTCTTATTAACTCTTGGGTTCGAGAATTTATCTATAATTTAAGTGACACAATAAAAGCTTTTTCTATTCTTCTATTAACTGATTTATGTATAGGATTCCATTCAACCCATGGTTGGGAACTAATGATTGGTTTCGTCTATAAAGATTTTGGATTTGCTCAAAATGATCAAATTATATCAGGTCTTGTTTCCACTTTTCCCGTTATTTTAGATACTATTTTAAAATATTTTATTTTCCGTTATTTAAATCGCGTATCTCCATCACTTGTAGTGATTTATCATTCAATGAATGACTAACTCAAAAAAAAAAAACAATCCACTTATCCAATTTTAATTTCAAGTTTTTTGAGCTAATTTTAGCTAAAAAAAGATAACTTTTCTTTTTCCCTTCTTTTTTTTTAACTCCCCTTTAAAAAGAAAAAGGGGATTCTTCATCTTGGATAGGGAACTATGTGAGTGACCTACTCAATCTTATTGTAGAAATTTTCAGGATCAAGGATTAGACCATGCAAACTAGAAATGCTTTTTCTTGGATAAAGGAAGAGATTACTCGATCCATTTCCATATCGATCATGATATATATAATAATTCGAGCACCCATTTCCAATGCATATCCGATTTTTGCGCAGCAGGGTTATGAAAATCCGCGAGAAGCGACCGGTCGTATTGTCTGTGCCAATTGCCATTTAGCTAATAAGCCCGTGGATATAGAGGTTCCACAAACCGTACTCCCTGATACTGTATTTGAAGCAGTTGTTCGAATTCCTTATGATATGCAAGTTAAACAAGTTCTTGCTAATGGTAAAAAAGGGGCTTTAAATGTGGGGGCTGTTCTTATTTTACCAGAAGGTTTTGAATTGGCACCCCCCGATCGTATTTCGCCTGAGATTAAAGAAAAAATGGGTAATCTGTCTTTTCAAAACTACCGTCCTACAAAAAAAAATATTCTTGTGGTAGGCCCTGTTCCTGGTCAGAAATATAATGAAATCACCTTTCCTATTCTTTCCCCGGATCCCACTATTAAGAGAGATGTTCATTTCTTAAAATATCCTATATATGTAGGTGGGAACAGGGGAAGGGGTCAGATTTATCTCGACGGGAGCAAGAGTAATAATAATGTGTATAATGCTACAGCAACAGGTATCGTAAAAAAAATCATACGAAAAGAAAAAGGGGGGTACGAAATAACTATAGTGGATGCATTGGATGGACGTGAAGTGATTGATATTATACCTCCAGGACCAGAACTTCTTGTTTCAGAAGGTGAATCTATCAAACTTGATCAGCCATTAACAAGTAATCCTAATGTGGGTGGATTTGGTCAGGGGGATGCGGAAATAGTACTTCAAGATCCGTTACGCGTCCAAGGTCTCTTGTTCTTCTTGGCATCCATTATTTTAGCACAAATCTTTTTAGTTCTGAAGAAAAAACAATTTGAAAAGGTTCAATTGTCCGAAATGAATTTCTAGGCCTACGTATTTATTAACATATTAAACTCGTAAAAATAACTAAGTTTTTGTTGAGAATTTTTGTAATTCTATTCCGTATAATAGAATTACAAAAATTCTGAAAAGATTTTTGCTTCGGTCTAGTTTTTTTATACCATAGTTCCTTGTAACGTAATACAAATAAGTTCGAATATATATAATTGTCAGGAAGACTATTTAACTTTGTTTTTATCAACCCCACAATAAATTCGAATATTATGATTATGTCACTGTTTTTTTAAGATTTCAATTATCTATAATAGAACTTTCTATTATAGAAATATTTTTTGATTGTAAAATCCAAGAAAATTGGATTCGATACTAAACCAAAAAAATATAGACAGATAATATTAAGCAAAATTAAATTAAAATAGGGAAACGGGACTCTACGGTAGATTATTTGGCTTTTACTAGAGTCCCAGTCCTATTCCTTCTTGTTTGTGTCTAAATAAAAAATGTTCTAAAAAAAATTCAAAAAAGAATCTTTTTTAAACCCCTTTTTGAAAAATCCTATAGTTTCTATTTTTTCCAACTTCGAACCTTTATGACATATAATATTAAATTTATTGCATATAATAGATAGTGAACAAATAAAAAAGAGAGGAAATGGAGGAATTTGGTTAACGCCATTTCATTTTTTTCAATTAACTTGTAAAAAAAAAAATGAAATGGCGTTTTTTGAAACATCGGAAAAAGTTATCCATTTAGTCATTTATATGAATAAAAAATATTAGAATTATTAAGAACTCAATGTGATCCACTCTCTCTTTGATGAATTCGAGTGGATCACATTGAGTTCTTACACTTTCATTTTGAAAGCCCGATTAATACGATTACTACAGGGATGAGCCCAATCCGGAATATGAACCATAAAAGAAAATACCAATTAAACCGATCACAGGAATACCAGTTACAGTACCTATTATCCAAAGAGGAATCCTTCCAGTAGTATCGGCCATTTATCCCACTTTCCTCCACATTTAATCAAGTAGTC